TCCAATTATTTCTTCAATTAAGAAAACGAAAGAGAAAAAAATAGAAGAATCATTCGAGGTATTATCTCTCTTAGCCCACTCGGAAGGATCTCATCTCATAATTATCCATGACTGTTTATGTCTTTAGCATGACCACTTGATGAAATGTGGAGGGAATTGGGGTAAATGGCCGATACGACTGGAAGGATTCCTCTTTGGATAATAGGTACTGTAACTGGTATTCTTGTGATCGGTTTAATAGGTATTTTCTTTTATGGTTCATATTCCGGATTGGGTTCATCCCTGTGATAATCCTATGAATTGAGGTGTCGACATGAAAGCGTAAGAACTCAACGGGCCTCAAATGAGACAAAGAAAGAAGGGAATCCCGTTGAGTTCTTACGAGTTCGAAGTCTAAAGGATAACAGAGTTTTCTGCTGTTTCAAAAGGCTCCATTCTATTTTTTCTGCCGATGTTTTTGAAAAAGGAATTTCGGCGATTGATTTAGAACACCTCTTGCTCGATAGTATCTATCAATGATTCGATCGATTCTATTTCATCAAATTCTTTCTATACGAATCAACCTTTATTCTATTGTTTAGAGTATCTCATCCCAAGTCATTTATTCGAAGTTCATTGAAGAAGTTCTATTTACTCAAAAAATTCACCCCTCTTTTTTCTTGGTCCACCACTTGATTCGATTAGAAATTATAGAAGTAAGTAGAGACGTAATAAATAGAAATCTAAAAAAAGTTTTGGTACACCTCGAAAAATAGAAACTAAGACTATAAATCTTTGGCGAACAGAATCACGAATCCATCTTATTTCGACACAAGAAAGGGGTGTAGAAACTTCCTTTTCTTGTGTCGAAGACTAGAAAGACGACGAACTTCTCCTAGAATTATTTGTTCCCCTCATTTTCCCTGCAATTTCTCGCTTACTTATGTCTAGTATCTAGCCGAATTGAATTAATCAAAAACTCTTGATATTGATGTATTTTCGGACATTTAAATCTTCGAATAGTAAGATAGTCGCACCCCCCCAATTTAGATAAAAAAACCAAGAAAGGCGGAGTCAAGTCAAACAGTCTTCTTCACAATCTACATACTAGGATTAGGAATGCGGTAGAAGGACTTCCTGTCATCTCATAGAAAAAGGATAAACAAGCTAAGGTCTTTTTAGCATTTCACTTTTTTCATCGCTAAGGGATAAAATGAGTTTGAGTCTTTTTACGAACTTGATGTTGAAAAATTCGCGAGTCTAGAAATTCATTTCGGACAATTGAACCTTCTCGAACTGCTTCTTTTTAAGAACCAAAAAGATTTGTGCCAAAATAACAGCGGCGAAGAAGAGCAAAAGACCTCGGACACGGAATAGATCTTGAAGTACAATTTCTGCATCTCCTTGACCAAATCCGCCCACATTAGGGTTACTCGTCAACGGTTGATCCAATTTGATAGATTCGCCTTCTGAAACGAGAAGTTCCGGCCCTGGGGGGATAATATCAACCACTAGACGTCCATCCAATGCATCCGTTATGGTTACTTCGTATCCCCCCTTTTCTTTTCGTATGATTTTACTTACTATACCGGCTGCTGTAGCATTATAAACTGTATTGTTACTCTTGCTCCCGTCGGGATAAATCTGACCTCTTCCCCTGTTTCCGCCGACATATATAGGATATTTTAAGAAGTGACTATCTTTCTTAGTAGCGGGGTCTGGAGAAAGAATAGGAAAGGTGATTTCACTATAGTTCTGACCGGGAACAGGGCCTATGACAAGAATATTTTTTTTATTGGGGCGATAGCTCTGAAAAGACAGATTGCCTACCTTTTCTTTCATCTCGGGGGAAATACGATTGGGAGGGGCTAATTCAAACCCCTCCGGTAAAATAAGAACAGCCCCGACATTCAAAGTGCCCTTTTTACCATTAGCAAGAACTTGTTTCAGTTGCATATCATAAGGAATTCGAACAACTGCCTCAAATACAGTATCGGGAAGTACCGCTTGTGGAACCTCAATATCCACAGGCTTATTAGCCAAATGACAATTGGCGCATACAATACGCCCGGTCGCTTCGCGCGGATTTTCATAACCCTGCTGGGCAAAAATGGGATAGGCACTTGAAATAGATGTCCGAGTTAGCATATATAGCATGATCGATACGGAAATGGATCGAGTAATCCGTTCCTTTAGCCAAGAAAAAGTATTTCTAGTTTGCATAGTCCAATCATTGATACGGAAAATTTCTACAATAAATTGAGTAGGTTACTAATCGAGTTTCCTATCCACGATTCTGCTATTGACTGGAATATTGTTATGGGAATGATCAATCCCCCGGGTTCATCGAAATGGAAAAAGTAAGGACGATTTGCAATGCTTTCCTTATGTACAACTACAAAGTAAAAAACATTCGAATTCGATGAATTTCATATTCATAGATCATTTTTCACTTATTGAATGATAAATCACTACAAGTGACGGAGATAGACGATTTAAATAATAGAAAACCCAATATTTAAAAATGCTATCGAGAATGACTGGAAGAATACAAACAAGACAAGATATAATTTGATCATTATGAACAAACCCAAAATCTTTGTAGACAGAGCTAATTAGTAGTTCCCAACCACGGGTCGAATGAAATCCGAGACATAAATCTGCTAATAAAAGAATAGAAAGCGCTTTTGTTGTGTCACTTAAGTTATATAGGAATTCCTGAGTCCACGAGTTAAGAATCCCAAGTTCTTTATTACCCAAAATAGAATAACCACTTAGAATAAGGAAAGAGATTAAATTTGTCGATAAGTACAAAATCGTATGAATACGATCCTCGTTGTGCATCTTGATTAATTGGATTGTTTCGTTCTGAATTCCTATACGAAGGTTTTGGAGAGGTGTTTCCGCGTATTCCTTGATCATTTCGTCCAAGAGGAGAAGTTCGTCTAATTCTATGAATTTTTCGAGAATACTCTTTTCTTCAATCTCGTTCAAAAAAGTTTCGGATTGCGCAGTATTCCCCCAATTAGTAACCCAAGATTCTAGACTTTTATTAAATAAGAGAGAAAGAGACCGGGGCAAAAAGACTATAGATGCAAGATATAAAAGAGGAGTGAATGCTTTCTTTTTTGCCATTTTTTCATCTATGAATTGTTAATGAACCCTCTCAGTCGTCGACTCAAGGCCCTCTAATATTTTGAAAAATTTCACTGACTCTTAGGAGTCAGGGAGCGAATAATTCAGGGAAGTTTCTGAAGAATCTTGTGATGATCAAAAATGAGCAGCAAACCAAAGCAGGAATTGGCTAGTTATCCTTAATCGTTATAAGGGATCCAATTGTTTGGACAGTAAGGAGCACAAAAACAGATAAATTAAGGCGTGTCGATTGAAAAAAATTTTTTACATAAGATCTATCTGAATCGAAAGTTTCAATTTCACCAAGTCTGGCTTTTTCTATTTTGATTTATAGATATTGGACTTAAAATAGAAAATAGAAACTGGGAAAGTTTTTTTCTAAATGGTTGAGTATGCGAGAAATCTATTATTTCAATTTGTTACTTCTTGTTATTATTGAATTGTGTAGATTTACATACCTATAAACGACCCTAAAACAAAAAGCGTTTTGTTTTCTACTTCTCCCTTATACGCCTACTTTAGTTCGAATCCATGTTAGGAATAAACCTCAGTTTAGTTATGTTATAGAAATTCGTGATAGAAACAGAGGATTCGTGAGTTTTTCCCCTCCTGCCGAGAAATTTTCTCACAGTTCTCAAAAGACTTCAATGGGTACACGCAAGAAATAGGCCATTTTCGCAGCTTTTTGTTCAATTTCCCACGCAGTCAAATTCTCATCAGTACGAGTCAATGGAAGGGCTCCCTGTCCTCGGATATCCATATAAAGGACACGACGAGCATAAAGACCCTCTTTAACTTCTATTCGGACGGACTGAATATCTTTTATAAGGAATCGGAGAAAGATACGCCGATTTTTTCCGGGAAATCCCCAACGAAAGATACACACGATTCCTTCTTTTCGATCGAATCGATCATAACCACTACCTACATTCCAAGAAATTGTGCACCATAAATAGGAGCTAATAAAAAGACCCGCGATCCCATAGAAAGACATCACAATCCCTTGTGGAAAAAAAACAATTTGTTGAAACGGAAATAAAGATATCCAAGTTCTACCAAGATAACTGGAAGTTCCAACCAACAAGAATCCTAATGAACCTAAAAAAAGGATAACAGTCCAGCAGAAATTACTTGTTTTTCGAGATCCCGTTATAGGTTCTATCCATATATGTTCTGATCGACAACTCATACTTGATCCGGTTTCAGTTTCTTGGAATTGAGAGAATATCCCAAATGAATTTGACTTTAGTCTTTCTGTTTCCGAAGTAACTCTCATCAACTAGCACTAGTTTGATAGGAACTTTTAAGAGTAATTCATTAAGGAATAATTCATTAAATTGATTAGATCTAAACTAATAACATATCCTTCGTACGACCCCACTAAAGAAAGATATCCCCATACTCCACTTACCCATATATCGTGGTTCTGCAGATATAAGAGTTTTTCGACGGAAGCTGCTTATACCATCTTTCACTAATACCTGCGTTATTATAGAAGTCTAAAACCAAACGAGTGAGATTGTATCCCATCGGTTCTAAACAATCTTATTTTTTTGAACATAAAGAAATAAAGACGCCATTGTGATTGCCGGAAATACTAGGCCTACTAAAGGTACCAAAAAAGAGGGAAAGTTAAGAATTGTCATAGAATGTGTACCTCGATGTACTATTTGTACCTCTATTTATTATTTAATCGATATTCTATTATACTAAAATATCGATTAAATAATAAATAGAGTTCTGCAAGTCCGTGTTCTTAATCGGACTCTGAATTTTCCTCGTTCTCGAGCTGCTGTAAACGCTCGCGAGCGCCTGTCCAATATCCAAGCTCCGCAATATATCTGAAGTCGTCCTCCATGTTTTCTCGGTGGAAGACCTCGATCGAT